GATTTGAACCGATGACTTACGCCTTACCATGGCGTTACTCTACCACTGAGTTAAAAGGGCCCATTTTCTTCAATTCATGAATTAACCACTAGCTACTATAGAGTCTACTACATGTACCTATGTATGTACTACATGCACATATATACATGTATACATAAGGGCTCATTCAGGAACAAGAAAATGGATTTACCTAGGAAGTTTTAGTTATTTATATTTGAGAAATATCAATGCAATGAGTTGTTTCAGGGCCGCTCCTAATTGCTTTTATTGACCCATCCGGACGAGATTCACTTGATTGATTGATACATGTATCAATCCGATATAGATCCAAGATATTTCATCGAATCATGTGATGAAGGGATTCAACCCGTACCCTAAACCAAATTATTATAGAGAAAAGAATCTTTTCGATTATTTGTCGATCCCTTTCCAGATTTACGAGTTCTACATCATCCTTTTTGAATAAATCAAAAAAAAAAATTCTATCGTTTCTGAATTTCCTGGCTTAGCTTAGTGTTAGTGTGGGATAGGCATAGCTCATCTTAACGATGAACGAATCGACGAGTGGAAATTGAAGAAATGGAATGGGCTTTGCCTTTTTTCTGTCGGATAAATCACTCCCTGAAGGATCCTATACTCTGTCCATAGGATGGTTCATGAATCAACAACCCAAAAATGATATTCCATTCTTGTAAGCAAGAAAGATTCTTCGATCTAGTCATAGCATTGACAATTTCAAAAAACTGCTCATACTATGAGCATAGATAGTATGATGGCGATCGGGCAGGTATGCCCCTATCGTCTAGTGGTTCAGGACATCTCTCTTTCAAGGAGGCAGCGGGGATTCGACTTCCCCTGGGGGTAAGACGAAAGGGAGTTGACCATGGATTATCAATAAGCCTAGAATGGATTCTTCCTGGGTCGATGCCCGAGCGGTTAATGGGGACGGACTGTAAATTCGTTGGCGATATGTCTACGCTGGTTCAAATCCAGCTCGGCCCAATAATTCGCCGATCCATGAGGATGGTATAACCAATTTGTCCTCCATAAATACCTGATATATAGAAAGAAAGAGTCCGTCCATTTTTTCTGCTATATCCCTATTTATCTTATCCTGCGTGTTTTTGATCTTTCTAACGATATTATAATAATAATCTGTAAATAATTAACAAGAATCTGTAAATATAAGTGGAATAAAGAAAAAAACAAAAAAGAGTCCTTTTTTGTTTTTTCACTGAAAGATTGATTATCAATCGATTTGGCAATAAAAGAATCCACAGGATTACTAGTAATCCGCGTCACTCTCGCTATAGTCCATATCCGTGTAGATATCAGTATATCACTCGTCTTTCTGTTACAAGACGTTGATTTTCAATTAAATAGAATAAAAGGGTTCGAATGAAATTATAAGAATATGTATGTATGCTGTACACCTCATTTCCCCGGGATTGTAGTTCAATTGGTCAGAGCACCGCCCTGTCAAGGCGGAAGCTGCGGGTTCGAGCCCCGTCAGTCCCGACCTAGAATCCGATGAATCCATCAACTCATCTTTCCGTTTTCTGTGAAGAGGGGGAGACAAGGAGCAGGATTTAATCCCCTTTAATCCCCCAGGGGATCCTTATTTCTTTCGTGTTTTTCGTTTCGCATTTCTCATGGGAGAAATACGGGAATTTCAATTACTTCAACTAGTACCGATTGATGGGGGAGAGACGTATGTAGATTGATCAGTAGTATCGCCCTATTCAGGATTTCAAGAGAGACCGCACGGGTCTGTCTTTTTCGATTGCTCCTGATCCATGGAATAGAGTACCCATAGGTTTCCCGGGAGCACATACACAAATTGTATTCGTTTATTGTACGATAGACAATTAACTTAATATAGATAGTTACTAGTTGCCCCGACAGAGTACTTTTAAGATTAAACCTACCACCCTTTTTTTCTAGCTCCGATTTTGTGAAACCTAAATTACTGATTGAAAACAATTTCTCTATCTCATTAAAATTGCATACTTAATTTTTGATGTATGTGTCCCAGTTCCAATCCAAGGACAGAGGATACTAATAAAAGATCAAACAAAGATCTGCCCCTCTTGTTCTAGGGGGGGATGATCTTTTTGTTCCTTCATATTTTAATGGCCCCATCGAAGAAAAAATAAAATCAATAAATAAAATAGTGAATTTGTCGGAATATTATATTAGATCTTTTATACCGAACCAATCTTTATCACACTTCTCTGTCTTCCAAGAAGATTAGATCTTCACAAAAACTTCGTTTCGAACTTAACTCATTTCTTTTTTCATTTCATCCCTACCATTGGGGTTTGTGACCAATGGAACGGCGGTCGGATGATTGTATAAGGAAGACGGCAGGTTATAGAAAAGAAAGAGTGGAAATGATACATTCAATGGGATTCTTGATTGGACCAGGAATCCCATTTTGGATTCGGTATGGATAAAAGATCTTCCTATGTTATACTATTCAATTCTCGACGATGAATCAATTTGATAGATCAGATATTGTTATTCATGATATTGATACGATTCAGTATCATCAGGATGCAATCCATGCCATTGAATTTACAGGAGAAAGACTTATCATCTCTATGGGATTAGATCCCGAGTTATTGCGAAGCAAAAAAACGATGAGATTATGGAAGTCAATATTCTCGCATTTATTGCTACTGCGCTGTTCATTCTAGTTCCTACTGCTTTTTTACTTATCATCTACGTAAAAACAGTTAGTCAAAGTGATTAATTTGAATGAAACTTTACTTATTAGTTCTTATCAACGATTGAAGAAAGGGATTCAAATTCCAAGTCTTAAATGAAATGATCGGGTTGGAGTCAGCAGTATATGAGATAGTATGGTAGAAAGGTTCATATAGTTCTTTCTACCACACTATCTATTATTGTAGAAAGATATGGGCTTGATATAAATCAATCCACAATATATACCTACATATCATATATATATGTACATGTAAATAGCACTCCAATTCTATTTCTTTGCTACATCAATTTGTATTGATCCCGATCAATCTGAAATAATCGAACGTCAACTCTTCTAATTCCTGGGTTTCTAATTATTTTCAATATGAATCTCCGGATCCATCGAAAGAATCAATGGAGGAAGAATAGTATGGGCATAGGCATATATTATATAAAAGAAAACCAAGCCCTTTTTTTTAGCATTACGAAGAAGTAATTGATTGATCCGTTAACAGATGATCCAAAGAGTTCTATAGTAACTTCTTCGGATTTTGAAAAGGATGTGGTAGACCCCACCGATTTTTCATGCATGACATGAGGCGAGTCAATAAAGCATAAATAAGATTCCTAGGAGTATAAAACAAAACGGTAAGTACGCATACCCGCAAGATTTTATTATGTTATTCGTAATACCTCTTTTCTTTGGACAACGACTATGTCTATGTCGCCTCGGTAGAAAGTACATATCTACGTAATAGAAGAATGGCTTCTTCTTTGAACAGCAAAGAGAAGAGGGAAACAAATCAAAAAAAAAAAAAATAGGGGTTGGCTGCTCCTCATTGTAATATGCATAATTCTAGTAAGAGCCGGTTCCTCAAAATAGAATATTTAGCAAGAATTCGGTTGGAAAAATTTCCCATTGGGAATCCAGTCGTTGAAATATTTGTTTGATCAAAAGGTTCTTAGGATTCCAATAGAATTTATGAAGTGGAGATATTTTGATTTTAAAACGCTTTGCAGAACGATCTATTAAACAATTGATACAATTCGATTACTCAATTAGTAGTACCCCTAGAGTCCACTTCTTCCCCATACTACGAGTGAGAGGGAAAATGTAAAGACTACCATTAAAGCAGCCCAAGCGAGACTTACTATATCCATGTGAATTGTGTCCCCTATCTCTATGAATATAAAGGAATTATTCCATTATTGATCACTAATAATAGTGGAATCAATGGTGCAGAGTCAAAATGGGATTGTGACCTAACGTTATTGATGAACCAACCCAATGAATACACTCGTAACAAGTCCCTATATGATTTCTTGTGGAATCGGGAAGCACTAAGTACAAGCAAGATACGTAGTTACTTCCTTGGGAGTCTCAAGGGGATGTTACTAATGGAACATGTAGGAATAGTAAGGCCTATTGTTTGTTTTGTTGCCTTTCATAAACAAAAGTAGAAAAAAAAAATATACCATCAAGATAGATAACTATCTATCACATATCCCTATCTCCCATCTAAGCCTTAACTGTCTCTACTTCTGTGAAACAATTGGAAGACGCCCTATTACATTCTTGGCAGGGTTACCCAAAAGAAATCATTTTTTTTTTTTTTCTACTTTGATTCTATAAATATTCTATAAAAGGCAATCACCCATACAATATTAATATTAATTGAAAATTGAAAACCTGAGCACTCAGAGACTCTCGTAAGTTTGTCTGGATACAAAGTATCTTCAGTTCTTTCCACAACTCTTTATTTGATTCTCCATCAGTCTACCCAATCTAATTCAAGACTCAGTCAGTAAACACCAGTAGGGTGAGGTAATTAGGAAGTATTTAGAGTCCTTCCTATAATACCTACTTGGATCCTAGGAGCAAGGATTTACAGTCCCTTAGGAACCTTCCTTTGTATACACGGATTTACGGTCCCCGACTTTCGTAGTTCTGAATCTCACAATTGAATCTTACTATAGATTTGATTCGATTGATAAATCAAATCAATAGCCTGAGCGCATCAGTAATAAGTGAGTATTTCTTTATTCATATTGTATTGGTATGATACCGGTTTGGGCCACACCCGGATTTTTGAAGAAATAATTGAAAGTCTTTTATAGAACCCCCTCCCCTGATTCTTAAAATCCAGTATCGACAGTCCTCGCTCCTTACCTCTGCTTCTGCCGGGCAAGAATTTAGTGAGTTCTATTAGGAGGGTAAGAGATTCCGAGTCTTTTGTTAATCAGGCGACACCCGGATTTGAACTGGGGAAAAAGGATTTGCAGTCCCCCGC